CCAAAACAGTCACTATATGAGGTATCGATCATATAGTTGTAGCAACTGCAATTTTTTCCAAAAAAAAAAGAAATTGGATCCGACCGAGAATAATAAGGGGATGTAGATAAATTAAATGGAAGGACGATAGATAGAAAGAAAAAATATCAACGATATATGATTCCAATATGTATGGTTTATGAATCATTTTTTTTTTATAAAAGAAAGGCAGTGTGATAAAGCATCAATACTGAAAAAGAGCCCCGAGTTAATAGAAACTGAGGAAATTAACTCAGAAACACATTTTGTCGGGAGCTCCATTGTCGAGTTCAGGCCTAATCATTGACGAAGAAGCTATAGGAACGACGGAACCCGTGACTGCATAGGATTCTATTGAAAACGAATCCTAATGATTCATTGGGTGGGATGGCGGAACGGACCAGGAACCAATTAATTAAATTTTTCTGAAACAGTCACGGGTTGACCCTACAAATGAAGCAGAAAAGAGTCAATATTCGCCCGCGAAACGTTGATTTTTTGGATTAAAAAATTTATATTAAAAAAAAAAGTTAAAAAAAGAATTCGTTATGTTATGTTATAATGTGTTAGATTTAAGTTAAAAAAAAAAAACATTAACTAAATTAAATTAACTAAATAAATTAACTTATTATATTTTACTTATTATAGTTATGTACTATATATATTATAGTTATGTACTATATATTTAATACTTAATTATATACTTATAGTTATGTATTATATACATATTTTATATTTTACTTATTTTACTTATTATAGTTATACTTTTTTTGTATATTTTGTATATGTTATTTTATTTATTATTTTTTTTTTTATTTATTATTTTATTATTATTATATGTTACAATATGTTACAATTACATTAAATTATTATTATTTACAATTATTATTTACATATTTATATATTTATTACATATTTATATATTTTTTATATATTTTATTACATATTTATATATTTTATTACATATTTATATATTTTTTATATATTTTATTACATATTTATATATATTTATTTATTATTTATATTATTTATATATTATTTATTATTTATAATTTGATACATTTATTATACATTTAGAATTTATATATTCAAACTTATATATATCTTTATCTTGTAGTTATCTTGTAGGTAACTATATTAGGTAAAGGTAAATATATCTTGCATGCAGTTTTCCTATGTAATATCAAAAATCCCACTATTTAGTGTATTTTAGTGTATTATTAATAAAATACATGTGTAATATTATTGAATACTTTATCTTTATATTGAATTGTTTCTTCTTTCGCGAGGAGCCGGATGAGAAGAAACTCTCATGTCCGGTTCTGCAGTAGAGATGGAAAAGGGAAACAACCATCAACTATAACCCCAAAAGAACCAGATTCTGTAAACAACATAGAGGAAGAATGAAAGGAATATCTTATAGAGGCAATCATATTTGTTTTGGAAGATACGCTCTTCAGGCACTTGAACCCGCTTGGATCACAGCTAGACAAATAGAAGCGGGACGAAGAGCAATGACCCGATATGCACGTCGTGGTGGAAAAATATGGGTACGTATATTTCCCGACAAACCTGTTACAGTAAAACCTAAAGAAACACGTATGGGTTCGAAGAAAGGGGATCCCGCATATTGGGTATCCGTTGTTAAACCGGGTCGAATACTTTATGAAATGGACGGAGTATCCGAAACTGTGGCCAGAGCAGCCATTTCAATAGCTGCGTACAAAATGCCTATACGAACTCAATTTATTATTGCGGGATAGAGATGTAGAACAAAAGAAAAGGGCATTAGGAATGAATGAAAAAATACAATTGCGGGTTTATTTTTTTCTGAACAGATAATATTTCTTTTCTTTCTTCGTCCTTTGCATTGAAAGAGCAGATAAAAAATGATATGATTCAAACTCAGACCCTTTTAAATGTAGCGGATAATTGCGGGGCTCGAAAATTGATGTGTATTCGAATTTTAGGAACTGGTAATTGCCGATATGCTCATATTGGTGACGTTATTGTTGCTGTAATCAAAGAAGCAGCGTCCGATATGCCGCTCAAAAGATCAGAAGTAATTAGAGCTGTAATTGTACGTACGTGTAAAGAATTCAAGCGTGAAGGCGGTATGATAATACGATATGATGACAATGCAGCAGTTGTCATTGATCAAAAAGGAAATCCAAAAGGGACTCGAGTTTTTGGTGCAATCGTCGAGGAATTGAGAGAATTCAATTTCACTAAAATTCTCGCATTAGCTCTTGACGTATATTAGTAGATGAAATTATGAAATTGGAATTATGAGTAGATGAAATTATAATATAGTAGAATATCTGAAATAGAAAAATTAGTAGATTGTGTCTCAAGCATATACTTATTTTTTTTATGAATTCATAAAAAAAAATAAAAATAAACACGTTGATTATATCAAAATTAGGAGGCAACCAGCAACTATAATTATAGTTCATCATGGGTAGGGACACTATTTCCGAAATATTAACTTCTATAAGAAATGCTGACATGAAAAAAAAAGGAACGGTTCGAATAGCATCTACTAATATCACCGAAAACATTGTTAAAATACTTCTGCGAGAAGGTTTTATTGAAAACGTTAGAAAACATCGAGAAAGTAATAAAAATTTCTTGGTTTCAACCCTGCGACATAACAGAAGAATATATAAAACCATTTTAAAGTTAAAGCGTATCAGCCGACCAGGTCTACGAATCTATTCCAACTACCAACAAATTCCTAGGATTTTAGGCGGAATGGGGATTGCTATTCTTTCTACTTCTCGAGGTATAATGACAGATCGAGAAGCTCGCCTAGAAGGCGTTGGGGGAGAAATTTTGTGTTATATATGGTGATCCTTTTCCTACGGCATCCTAATTTGATCTCTAACTTCTCAGTTGTGAAAAGAATGAAAAGAAAAAGAGAGGAAAAGTGAGTTATATGATTGCTCCCCCATTAATTGATACTTCAAGGAAAGGTTACCCGGAATAAAAGAACAAAAATTGATTCATGAGGGTTTAATTACTGAATCACTTCTCAACGGTATGTTTCGGGGAGGATCCGACACGGTTTTATCCTGATACTACCAGGAGATAGAGTCAAAACGAAGTAAGTAGTTATGATTCAACCGGCGGGAGACATATAATTTATAGACTTCGCAACGAAGTTTTGAACGATTAGGAGATTTTTTTAATTTCATTCGTGGGGAGATACAATTCGAGGTTCAAAAATTAAGGAAACCCTTTTTGATTTCAAAGAATAGATTCAGAATCAAGGTAAGGAATCGTAAATATGAAAAAAAATGCTTCTGTTCGTAAAATTTGTAAAAAATGTCGAGTGATCCATAGGCACGGACGAATTTTCGTGATTTGTTCTAATGCAAAACATAAACAGAGACAAGGATAATCTTTTGAGTTTTCTAAAGGAAGGATAAGGATCAATGTAAAAATAAAGAATCTGTTTTAACATGAAATGGATATCCCCGTATATTTCTGACTCATATTTATGAGATGATAAAATATGACAAAACATATAGGAAGAATTATTTTACGTAGAGATGGACGTATTATTTCACGTAGATATGGACATTTTCGTTCGCGTAAGAATGTACGTAAAATACCAAAAGGAATTATTCATGTTCAAGCGAGTTTAAACAATACTATTGTAACTGTTACAGATGTACGAGGGCAAGTGGTTTCTTGGGCCTCCGCGGGTACTTCTGGATTCAAAGGCCGAAAAAAAGGAACACCCTTTGCTGCTCAAGCTACAGCGATAAATGCTATTCGTATACTAGTTTCTCAAGGTATGCAACGCGCAGAAGTCATGATAAAGGGTCCTGGTACCGGACGAGATGCAGCATTACGAGCTATTCGTCGAAGTGGTATACTATTAAGTTTCATACGCGATGTAACTCCTATGCCACATAATGGGTGTAGACCCCCTAAAAAAAGACGTGTATAGAAATAAGAATTGAACAGATTTCAAGTCAAGAGAAATAAACGATTCAATAATCTAATCAAATAACAATAATATATTATTATGGTTCGAGAGGAAATAGCAGGATCCACTCGAACACTACAGTGGAAGTGTGTTGAATCAAGAATAGACAGTAAGCGTCTTTATTATGGGCGTTTCGTTCTGTCCCCGCTTATGAAAGGTCAAGCCGATACCATGGGTATTGCTATGCGACGGATTTTACTTGAAGAAATAGAAGGAACATGTATAACACGTGCAAAATCTGAAAAAGTACCACATGAATATTCTACGATAGGGGGTATTGAAGAATCAGTACATGAAATTTTAATGAATTTGAAAGAAATTGTATTAAGAAGTAATCTATATGGCATTCGAGACGCATCCATTTGCGTCAAAGGCCCCAGATACATAACAGCTCAAGATATTATTCTACCGCCGTCTGTGGAGATAGTTGACACTACACAGCATATAGCTACCCTGACAGAGCCTCTTGATTTGTGTATTGAATTACAAATCCAAAGAGATCGCGGATATCGTATGAGACCCACAAATAACTCTCAAGATGGAAGTTATCCTATAGATGCTGTATCCATGCCTGTTCGAAATGCGAATCATAGTATTTATTCTTATGGGAATGGAAATGAAAAACAAGAGATCCTTTTTCTAGAAATATGGACAAATGGAAGTTTAACTCCTAAAGAAGCACTCCACGAAGCTTCTCGTAATTTGATTGATTTATTTATTCCTTTTCTACATGCAGAGGAAAAGGACATTAATTTCGAAGAAAATAAAAGCAGATTTACTTTACCCCCTTTTACCTTTCATGATAGATTAGCTAATCTAAAGAAAAACAAAAAAGAAATTGCATTGAAATGTATTTTTATTGACCAATCAGAATTGCCCTCCAGGACCTATAATTGTCTCAAAAGGTCCAATATACATACATTATTGGACCTTTTGAGTAACAGTCAAGAAGATCTTATGAAAATTGAATATCTTCGGATAGAAGATGTAAAACAGATAGTGGACATTCTACAGAAGCATTTCACAATTAATTTACCTAAGACTAAGTTTTCATTTTTTTAAATCTATCACAATTACTTCATCTTTTTCTTTTTTTTTTTTCTATTTTAGAAAAAAGCTTATTATTATTTTATATATTTTATATAAAAATAAAAAAAAAAATATAAAAAAAGTTATAGATTATATAGTTATATTAAATAATAGTTATATTATAAGTTATATTATAATAGATTATATAGTTATAGTTATATTATACTTATATTAATATTATATATAGTTATATTAATATTATATATAGTTATATTAATTATAGTTATATTAATATTATATAGTTATATTATATATAATATATATATATATATTTATATAAATTGTATATTGTATATATATTGTATATATTAATATTATTGTATATTAATATTATTGTATATATAAACAATTTGTATATATAAACAATAAATTGTATATATAAACAATAAACAATATATAATTATAATATTTATAAATTTATAAAATAAACTAAAATAAACAAATAAACAAATATAAAATAAACAAAGAAATAAACAATATATATAAACAAAGAAGAAAATAAACAAAATAAACAAAAAAGAAATCAAAAATTTTATTTAATCTTACAATCCCTATTGAGATGGATTAAAAATAATGTATCTAGGGAAGATTCCGTTTGAATCGACTATTCCCTAGATACCTACGCGCAGTATTTCACGGTTGAATCAATTTAAAAAAGACCTAAAGTAAGGGATTTATCAATAGGTAATGTTGCTCCAATACCTAACCAAAGAGCTACTGCGGTACCGATCAAAAAGACTGTTGTAGCTACTGGACGACGAAATGGATTTTGGAATTTATTGACATTCTCCCAAAAGGGTACTGTTAATAATCCCGCGGGTACTGAAACCATTAAAAGAACACCCAACAACTTATTGGGTACTGTGCGAAGTATTTGAAATACGGGAAAGAAGTACCATTCGGGTAATATTTCCAAAGGAGTTGCAAATGGATCCGCCGGTTCACCAATCATTGAGGGTTCCAGGACCGCTAAGCCTACGTTACATGCTATAGTACCCAAAATAACTACTGGAAAGATATATAAAAGATCATTGGGCCATGCGGGTTCTCCGTAATAATTATGTCCCATCCCTTTAGCCAATTTAGCTCTTAATACAGGATCATTCAAGTCAGGTTTCTTTGTTATTGGGATAGGTGAATTCTTATGGATCCACCCCCCGAAAGAACCGGACATGAGAATTTTTCATCATCCGGCTCGAGCAAGAATCAAATCAAAGGAATGACAGAAGTAGATCTATATCAAATCTATATTTCATCCATATCTACACATATAGAGTGACTTTATGTAAGAAAATATTTATCGAACTCCATTTTTCCGGAGTTGCAACTATTCATTGGCAAGAATTAAGTTCTTACAGGTAAATGCTCAATATCCAAGTAGGCTTCAAAATTGGATCATGATCAAGTGCTTTTTGGATTATCTCATATCTTGTGATTGTTATTTATTCTCACAATATCGCGAGTCTTCTTATAAATACAAAAAATTTACTTGTTACTAATACAGTTTAACCTCTGTTTTTCCTTAGATCCCTTATTTAACTCCGATAATATCATGGATCTGGATGGATGCAAAGGAAATGTATGCATTTCCATACTATAAATAAGTAAGTAGAAGAGATCGAACATAATCCAGATTATGTCACATCATCTATTTTACGGGATCTTACGGAGCCTGTCCATGCATAACATGGATTCGGGTATGATCATGGAAAAGATTCTCCTCAAGCGAACCGGCCTATCTTCCGCTACGTAGGGGGACTCGCGCGGTGATTGGATGCGGAGACACATTTGGTCGTGAATTCCAATGTGGCGGATATATGAATTTATCCGCATGGCCCAATCAATAGTTCAAGCCACACACTCCCATAATCCATCTTCTCTTCGGAGGATCCACTTCAACTATTCATATCAAAGTATCATATCAAATAAAGAATACTTCGGAGTTGAAGAGAAATATCAAAATAATATGTCTTACTTTTTTTTTTTCAATAATCCATATATATTTGTAGCAATAAGATACTATTGTTCCTTTCCGAGATAATATATGATCGATTACAAATATCTATGATCTGTCTTCTTTAGTTTATAAAGGACCTGAAATACCTTGCTTACGTATCATTGAGAAGTGCATTAACATAAATACGGCAGTAAGAAGAGGCAATACAAAAGTGTGTAAACTATAAAAACGAGTCAAAGTGGATTGACCCACACTAGCACTTCCGCGTAATAACTCTACCAAAGGTGATCCTATTACAGGAATAGCTTCAGGTACACCTGTCACAATTTTGACTGCCCAATAACCAATTTGGTCCCAAGGTAAGGAATAACCAGTTACACCAAAAGATGCAGTCAATACAGCGAGAACTACACCCGTAACCCAAGTTAATTCGCGAGGTTTTTTAAATCCGCCTGTGAGATACACACGAAATACGTGCAAAATCATCATTAGAACCATCATACTTGCTGACCATCGATGAACTGATCGGATTAACCAACCAAAGTTGGCCTCAGTCATTATGTATTGAACAGAGGAAAAGGCCTCCGTAACAGTTGGTCGATAGTAAAAAGTCATAGCAAAACCCGTAGCTACTTGTACTAAAAAACAAGTAAGTGTGATCCCCCCTAAACAATAAAATATGTTGACGTGAGGAGGAACATATTTACTAGTTATATCATCTGCAATCGCCTGAATCTCGAGACGCTCTTCGAACCAGTCATATACTTTATTGAGATAGGTAAACCAAGGAACCCCCCCGAGAACCGTATATGAGAATTTCATCTCGTACGGCTCAAGCAAAAACATACAAATACTGTTTCAACAGATATGTAATAAAAAATTTTAACTTTTTAGCCACTTGATTTAATCTACCCTGAAGATCCGAAGAAATAAAAATCCGAAATCTGTTCTTTGTGATGATAATGCTAAAAAATATCAAGTTAGCTCATCCGTCTTTCTTTTTTATATTTTTTATATTGATTATTACAGGCTTCTTGAATCTTCTCTTCCCCTATTTAGTATTTTATTTGAGTTTTTTTGCGTAATAAAAATTGACTATTGTTTTACTTTTGATAGGAATTCTCTTGTTGAGACCCTATGAATCACTTGAAACCTCAGATTCATACTAGAACCACGATGATTCATCAATAAGTCCCCAAACAAAACTCAAAGGTTCTCCGAGTAAGAACCATTTGATCATCACTTATTTAATGAATAGATGTAATGACTCAACAAAATCCAGAGAAATAGTTGTACTGTACTTCCGTCAAAGTACATAGTTCTGAAAGAGGAAAAATTGTTTGACTTAGTAAATACCTTTTTAAATTTTTTTTTTGAGTCCGGTTACGAGGTTTGAATAATAGGTATGAATCATAGTCAAAATATTTCTTTTCTTGATCTATTCAATATATTTATTTCGTGCTTCGGAAACTAGAATAAATATAAATATCCGACGAGGTAGAATCATCTCTATCGAGATGACAGATCCATTTTCTGTGTATCAGTAGGATCAATTATAACAAGTCACACACTCATATTCCGGAAATACCGAAACAAAGGAATTTCACAGTCGAACTACCAAAATGGACTAGAAATCCGAGTCCTAAGTTGTTTTTTTTTACTAGTACTTCATTGCTCTTATGAACCTAACTCACTGAAATTCCATCCAATAGAACGGAAGAATTATAAATCTCCAAAATAATAGATAAGAATACCGCAAATAGAGCCATTGCGACTCCCATAAGAGGAGTAGTACCCCAGCCCGGAGCTACTTTACCATATTCCGAATTCAACGGTTTCAACAAATCCCCTACAAGAGTTCGTCTTGGCCCAGATCTAGAACTACCCTCAACGGTTTGTGTAGCCATAAATACTATTTCATCGGTTAAGATCTGTTGACTTTGTATACCATTCCGTTGTAGTTGTAAATAAACTATCTTATTGCAGACCCATCGCGATCTTGAAATCGAATAATGGAAACAGCAACCTTAGTCGCCATCTCCATATCTGGTTTACTTGTAAGCTTTACTGGGTACGCCTTATATACTGCTTTTGGGCAACCCTCTCAACAACTAAGAGACCCATTCGAGGAACACGGGGACTAGTCGAAGTAATGAACCTCCCAATACGGGAGGTTCATTACTTCAATTGAGATAATGAAAAATCATTTCATTTTTTTAGTCGGAACCTTAGGAGGGTCTCGAAAAAAGATAGCGAAAAAAATTATCCCTAGAGTAGAGACTAACAGGAATGTATAAACCAATGCTTCCATGGATTCGATCGTGGTTTACAATTATAGCTTCCAAATCTATTCATCTTGGATCATTTATCAATCAGATAAAGAAAGGGAAAGAGTCAAAGAAAAGCAGTGATTCAAGTCACGATTTCTCCGCCACCTATCCCATGTAAAAAAAAAAATCAAATTCAAATATAGGCGAAAAATACAAGAGCAATGTTGTATCAGACTGTCTGTCTCCTTGTGGTTGGATCTCCAATTTTTTGGAATGTTCCAAATTCCACTTGAGCATCCAAATCTGGATCAATACCAGCAAAAACATCCCGGAACAAGGTTCTAGCGCCATGCCAAATGTGTCCGAAAAAGAAAAGCAAAGCAAATGAAGCATGCCCGAAAGTGAACCAACCCCTTGGACTGCTACGAAAAACACCGTCGGATTTCAAAGTAGCCCGATCCAATTCAAAAACTTCCCCCAATTGGGCGCGTCTAGCATATTTTTTCACAGTGGCTGGATCACTGTAACTAACTCCATTAAGTTCGCCACCATAGAATTCAACAGTTACACCTACTTGTTCGACACTATACTTGGATTCTGCCCTTCTAAAAGGAACATCAGCTCTCACAATTCCATCTCCATCTACCAAAACTACTGGAAATGTTTCAA